GTTTTGTTTGACAAATTGGAGAATCCAGATTTTATTATGCTGTCGTAAGAAAAAAAATGAACCAGAAAAAAAGATTTTTTTATTGAACGTGTTCATTCATTTTGACTACTTTAGCATATTTTCTTATAGTCATTTTGACCCCACCTTCCCGGAGTTCATTCTCCGGGGAACTCCATTTAAATTATTCCGGTGTATTCTTTCCAATCTACTTTTTTTCTTATTTCGCTGGAAATCATATAAAGACAATTCCTATTTGATATAGCCATTTGGGCCAATATTTTACGATTAAGAAGCAACTGCTTCTTGTATAGATCATGTATTAATTTACTATAACTATAGAATACTCTCCCTTCTCGAATTACTGCGTTTATCCGAGTGATCCACAAACGACGAAAATTTCTCTTTTGCTTATCCCTATCCCGATGAGCCGAAACCAAAGCTCTTATTTTCTGTTGAGTAATAGTTCGAGTAAGTCTTGAATGAGACCCCCGAAAACTTGATGCAAATAAACGAATTTTTGTTCTACGCCTCCGGGCTATATATCCGCGTTTAATTCTGGTCATTGAATAAATAAAATTTTGACAAATAACTAATTGATTTCGTTTCTTTCAGTTATTCTTTTACCCGTCCTGGTCTATTAATAACCAAACGGATTTTTCCAATGTATAAAATACAAATTCCAATGGCTTTGGCTACTATAACCTCCCCAACCACGATTTTTTTATTTTTTTGGTATTTTAAAAGAAATAGAAATTAAATAGATAAAGAAATAGTGGGTTTCCTCGTTTCTATGGTTACTTCTTAAACGGTGAGGTCTTCTCTATACACCGGAGCCTTTACTTCATTTATTTAATATTTCATCAATGTTATTGGTAACTTGTATAGTTCGCATCACATTCTTTGGCTCTACTCATGAATTATCCAGTAACAGGTCTTTCACAATAAGACCCGCCTATACAGTAACGGTATTGAATTATGAAATTTCGCTGGGTAGCTGACCCTCGTAGTCCGTTCTTGACCGAGCGAGAACTTAATTTTTATGTTTTTTTTTTTTGAATTTCAATAAGATTTCCTCCGCTTAATGGATAACGATTTGCTACCAATGGAGAATTTTTTCTCATCTTAAATTCAGGTGATTGGATTTGCACCAGTGGAAACCATAAATTTTATACACAATAGAGGGATCGAGTGGCTTATTTTTAGATAGTAAGTAGATAGTAAATGGAGTTCCTTCTTCCATTCGATCCCATTCACTGGACTAATCATTCATACTGGAAGCGGTTTCTTGCTTTTTTGTATCAGCTCATGATCTAAACGAGTCGCACATACACCCTAGTACATGTTCCTCGACGCTGAGGGCATCCCCCAAGGGCGGGGGATTTCGTGACATTTCGAATGGGCTGTCTTGTATTTCTAATAAGTTGTTTAATGGTTGGCATGTTGAATATATACATAATGGGCTGGTTTAGATTGATCCTAACCGGATGAGTATGAATTTTTTTATTTACTAGTTAAACTCGGAGATAAAATATCACATCACGGATTTTCACAAAATCCATTTTTTTTCATTCAACTGCTACAAGATCAACAATTCCATAAGCTTGGGCTTCTGTTGCTGACATAAAAACGTCTCTTTCCATGTCTTCAGATACAACCCATAAAGGTTTGCCCGTCCTTTGTACATAAACCCTTGTGAGGGTTTCGCGTAGTTTAAGCAGTTCTTCCGCTTCCAGGATAAATTCTCCCGTCTGCGCTTCATAAAAGGAACTCGCGGGTTGATGGATCATTACCCTGATGATAGAAGGTTTCTCTATCTGATGTGATGAAAGGAATAGAAAAGGAAGATCAAGAATAATAGGAAAAAAGATAGAATTGAACAACCGTACGGGCATCATCTTTTGTGCATTGCATACGGCTATACAATAAAATTGACCCTTACTTTCCAGATAAAAATAGAATCTATCAGCCCTAGGAGGGTAAATGGTCAAATTGCCACCCTTCCTTTTGGAGGAGTTCAAAAATACTATGATGGCTCCGTTGCTTTTCTATTTGAAAATGGATTTTTTTTCTTTGATTCAGCAATCCCAAAGTTTCTTTTTGATCCAACCAAAAAGGGAAAAATTTGGTTTTTTTTGCACTCTTTTTTTTATAACTTAAAAATTGTTAAGAGACTTTCGGTGTGAAAACAACCAAGTTTGTAACGCTGAATTGGACTTCCGATAGATAAGAGAAAATCGGAAATATCTTTTATCTCATACTACTCTCTCGATACATAATCGAATCTTTTGAAAAAAACAATGCAAAAATTTTTCATATCGAATTCGAAGTGCCATGCTATTATTACTTAATATTCATATGGCGAAGGCATAGTTTTACTTTTTCTCTCAAATAAAAAACCCATTGGCGCCAAGCGTGAGGGAATGCTAGACGTTTGGTAATTTCTCCTCCAACCAGGATAAAAGATCCCATTGACGCGGCTAATCCCATGCATATTGTATGGACCTCTGGTCGCACAAATTGCATAGTATCATAAATAGCGACTCCGGGTATTACCCATCCGCCAGGAGAGTTTATAAACAAATACAGATCTTTGGTATCATCCTCGATACTGAGATATACCATAAGACCAATAAGTTGATTCGAGATCTCGCTATCAACTTCTTGGCCTAAAAAAAGTAATCTTTCTCGATAAAGTCGGTTGAGTAGGGCAAAATTGTATCCCTTAGGAACCGTACATGCATCTTTTGGTGCATACGGTTCAAAAAAAAATAGCGAAAAAAAAAGAATCAATGTATAGATTAAGGGCTTTTTCTTCGATTTTTCAATAAAGACGGATTTTTTTCTTCTTTATTATATACTTTATTATATAATAGAAAAACTTATCGAATTCACTTTTCATTGATGTATTGTTTCATCGAGATTCAATCCAAATCACGATGGTCTTTTCTTGTTCCTGAATGGGTCTCTTTCATCTTTTTAGGTTTATGCTCTACTCCGGGTAAAGATTCACCCCGTTTTGATTTGCACATATAGGACAAATCTTCTCACCACCATTTCTTTTTGGTATGACTTTCCAAATAATAAACAGGAATCATTTAGGATACGCGTAGTAATCCTAGATATATTACCAATTGGGTTTTTTCTAAACGGAGCCTGGATACTTCATTTTTTTAGTCCAATCAAAGTCAACCATAAATTATTCAAATTGATAATAGTACTATGAATTCCTCCAAACAATCCATCTAATTGCACTTCACGCTCCAATTTATGGATGATTCCATTTCGACTTCTTGGGCGAAACAGAGGATATCTCGATCGGGGGAGAGAACGGGGAAATCCCATATGACCCAATATATCTCACAAGTCGCACTATACGTCAACCCAAGATGCATCTTCCTCTCCAGGACTTCGGAAAGGTACTTTTGGAACACCAATAGGCATAAATTGAAAGAAAAAAGAACTAAATCCTATATTTCACTTTGATGTGGAAACGTAATAATGTGGTTTTATTGTCTTTAGAATATTGTCTTTATCATATTTATTTTATCCATAGATTAGCAAAATTCAGAAAGAAAAAAAAAGAAAGGAAATTTTTTACGAGCAGGCCCTTCGAATGATAAACGCATTTACTCATAGAAAGTGGTATCAATCCACCATTGCGTATTGGTGCTTATCGAGTATAGAATAAATCTGCTTCTCTTTGTTCTTACGAACAGAATTCTTCCATTATTTGGAACACAATAGAATATCGAATAAACAACCCTTGTTAGGAAATAATCCACTGAACAGGGAAGTCCGCAGCATAGTCATAGTATATTCCAATGCAATAAAGTTACGTAGTGTTTATTTTTCTTTGATAAAGGGGTATTTTCCATGGGTTTGCCTTGGTATCGTGTTCATACCGTTGTATTGAATGATCCCGGCCGATTGCTTTCCGTTCATATAATGCATACAGCTCTGGTTGCTGGTTGGGCGGGTTCGATGGCTCTCTATGAATTAGCAGTTTTTGATCCTTCTGACCCCGTTCTTGATCCAATGTGGAGACAAGGTATGTTCGTTATACCCTTCATGACTCGTTTAGGAATAACCAATTCGTGGGGGGGTTGGAGTATCACAGGAGGGACTGTAACGAATACAGGGGTTTGGAGTTACGAAGGTGTAGCTGGGGCACATATTTTCTTTTCTGGCTTATGCTTTTTTGCAGCTATCTGGCATTGGGTCTATTGGGATCTAGAAATATTTTCTGATGAACGTACAGGAAAACCTTCTTTGGATTTGCCCAAGATCTTTGGAATTCATTTATTTCTCTCCGGGGTGGCTTGCTTCGGTTTTGGTGCATTTCATGTAACAGGCCTGTATGGTCCTGGAATATGGGTGTCTGATCCTTACGGACTAACGGGAAAAGTACAACCTGTAAATCCGGCGTGGGGCGTGGAGGGTTTTGATCCTTTTGTTCCGGGAGGAATAGCTTCTCATCATATTGCAGCCGGTACATTGGGCATATTAGCGGGTCTATTCCATCTTAGCGTTCGACCGCCACAACGTCTATACAAAGGATTACGTATGGGAAATATTGAAACCGTACTCTCCAGTAGTATCGCGGCTGTCTTTTTTGCAGCTTTTGTAGTTGCTGGAACTATGTGGTATGGTTCAGCAACTACCCCCATCGAATTATTTGGTCCCACTCGTTATCAATGGGATCAGGGTTACTTCCAGCAAGAGATATATCGAAGAGTTAGCGCCGGGCTAGCAGAAAATCAAAGTTTATCAGAAGCCTGGTCTAAAATTCCTGAAAAATTGGCTTTTTATGATTATATCGGCAATAATCCGGCAAAAGGAGGATTATTCAGGGCAGGCTCAATGGATAGCGGAGATGGAATAGCGGTTGGGTGGTTAGGACACCCTATCTTTAGAGATAAAGAAGGACGTGAGCTTTTTGTACGGCGTATGCCCACTTTTTTTGAAACATTCCCGGTCGTTTTGGTAGACGGCGACGGAAT